TTAAAAATAAGCTAAATTAAGCTTTTGGGTTCATACCCCAAATATAAAGGAAATCCCTTTTTTTTAAAAATAAAGTGCCTGAAAAAAGGATTATTCTGATAGGATAAATTATGTAGAATTCTACCTTTATTATATTTTATAGAATTAAACTATACCTAATAATATCAAAAATTATTGTGCATCTTACACTAAAATATATTTAAGAACTTTTAATTCTTTAAGAAATTTATTATTTCTATTTTATATTTTTTTTTTATTAAATTCAAATAAAATATTTTTTATATTCATTTTATTTTTTAGAACTTTAATTTCCATTTCATCAAATTCATGATTTGGGTGTTGAATAGGATTAGAAATTAATCTTTTGAGTTTTACCCCCCTAATTTCAAACTCAAAAAATTTATTTTCTTCAGAAGCATCCTTAAAATATTTCCTGATTCAATCTATTGCTTCAATTAATTTTTTATTTATTATTTTAATAAAAATATTATTTATAAATTTTGAAATAAATTCAACCATTTCTATTATAATAAATTCCACTTTACTTATAAAAATAGGATCAGCCCCTTTTCATTTCTGATTCCCCAATATTATAGAAGGTTTATCTTGAATAAATTGTTTTATTTTAATAACATGACAAAAAATTTCCCCTATAATTCTTTTGTCTTACTATTTTAATAGACAATTTTTAATTATAATTTTAATTTTTAATGTAGTTATTGGAGCTATTGGAGGTTTAAATCAAACATCTTTACGTAAACTAATAGCTTTCTCCTCAATTAATAATTTAGGATGAATATTATCTTCAATTATAATTAGAGAAACTTTATGACTTTTTTATTTTTGTTTTTATAGTTTTTTAAATAGATTATTGTGTTTTATATTTTTCATATTTAATATTTATTTTATTAATCAATTATTTATTATTAATTTAAATAATATAATTAAAATATCACTTATAATTAATTTCCTTTCATTAGGTGGTTTACCACCTTTTATTGGATTTTTCCCCAAATGAATAGTAATTAATTTCATATTAAAAAATAATTTTATTATCTTAACATTTATTTTTGTAATAATAAGATTAATTATATTATTATATTATATTCGAATTATTTATTCTTCTTTAATGTTTAATTATTTAAAATTAAAATGATTTAAAATAAAAATTAAAAATAATTCATTTTTTTTTATTAATATTTTAAGAATAATTTCTTTATTAGGAATAATTACTAGAACTTTTTTTTATTTATAAGGTTTTAAGTTAATATAAACTAATAATCTTCAAAATTATTTATAAAGAAATTTCTTTAAGCCTTAGAATTTCTTTCATCTTAAAATTTGCAATTTTATATTATAATTAATTTAACTATAAGACCTTATATATATATATATATATATAATAAAAAAGAAATTTTTCTTGTTAATAAATTTACAATTTATCGCTTACAACTCAGCCATTTTATTTTTATTAGCGAAAATGACTTTATTCCACAAATCATAAAGATATTGGAACATTATATTTTATTTTTGGTATTTGAGCCGGTATAGTAGGAACTTCATTAAGTTTACTTATTCGAGCAGAATTAGGAAATCCCGGATCTTTAATTGGTGATGATCAAATTTATAATACTATTGTAACTGCACATGCATTTATTATAATTTTTTTTATAGTAATACCTATTATAATTGGAGGATTTGGAAATTGATTAGTTCCATTAATATTAGGAGCACCAGATATAGCTTTCCCACGAATAAATAATATAAGATTTTGACTTTTACCTCCTTCTATTATAATTTTAATTTCGAGAAGAATCGTAGAAAATGGTGCAGGTACAGGATGAACAGTATACCCCCCACTTTCTTCCAATATTGCCCATAGAGGAAGTTCTGTAGACTTAGCAATTTTCTCATTACATTTAGCTGGAATTTCTTCCATTTTAGGAGCCATTAATTTTATTACAACTATTATTAATATACGTCCTAATAATATATCCTTAGATCAAATACCATTATTTGTTTGAGCAGTAGGTATTACAGCTCTTTTATTACTTCTTTCATTACCAGTATTAGCTGGAGCTATTACAATACTTTTAACTGATCGAAATCTTAATACATCATTTTTTGATCCTGCAGGAGGAGGTGACCCTATTCTTTATCAACATCTTTTTTGATTTTTTGGACATCCAGAAGTTTACATTTTAATTTTACCTGGATTTGGAATAATTTCCCATATTATTTCACAAGAAAGAGGAAAAAAAGAAACATTTGGATGTTTAGGAATAATTTATGCAATATTAGCAATTGGATTATTAGGATTTGTAGTTTGAGCTCATCATATATTTACTGTAGGAATGGATATCGATACTCGAGCTTATTTTACTTCCGCAACAATAATTATTGCAGTACCTACAGGTATTAAAATTTTTAGTTGATTAGCAACTCTTCATGGAACTCAAATTAATTACAGTCCTTCAATATTATGAAGATTAGGATTTGTATTTTTATTTACAGTAGGAGGTTTAACTGGTGTTATTTTAGCTAATTCTTCTATTGATGTAACTCTTCATGATACTTATTACGTAGTCGCTCACTTCCATTATGTTCTATCTATAGGAGCTGTATTTGCAATTATAGGAGGATTTATTCATTGATACCCATTATTTACAGGATTAACTATAAATCCTTATTTATTAAAAATTCAATTTTTTACAATATTTATTGGTGTAAATTTAACTTTTTTTCCCCAACATTTCCTAGGATTAGCAGGAATACCTCGTCGATATTCTGATTACCCTGATACTTATACTTCCTGAAATATTGTATCCTCATTAGGATCCTATATTTCTTTAATTGCAACAATATTAATATTAATTATTATTTGAGAATCTATAGTAAAAAAACGAATTATTTTATTCCCGCTTAATATAAATTCCTCTATTGAATGATATCAAAATCTTCCCCCAGCTGAACATTCATATAATGAATTACCTATTTTAAGAAATTTCTAATATGGCAGATTATATGTAATGGATTTAAACCCCATTTATAAAGGAATATCCTTTTTTTAGAAATGGCAACATGATCTAATTTTAATCTTCAAAATAGAGCTTCTCCATTAATAGAACAAATTATTTTTTTTCATGATCATACTTTAGTTATTTTACTTATAATTACTATTTTAGTAGGATATTTAATAATTAGTTTATTTTTTAATTCATATATTAATCGATTTTTATTAGAAGGTCAAATAATTGAATTAATTTGAACAATTCTACCAGCAATTACTTTAATTTTTATTGCACTACCTTCTTTACGTCTTCTTTATTTATTAGATGAATTAAATAATCCATTAATTACTTTAAAATCTATTGGACATCAATGATATTGAAGTTACGAATATTCAGATTTTAATAATATTCAATTTGACTCTTACATAATTCCCCAAAATGAAATAAATGTTAGAAATTTTCGTCTTTTAGATGTTGATAATCGAATTGTTATCCCAATAAATAATCAAATTCGAATTATAGTTACAGCAACAGATGTTATTCACTCTTGAACTGTACCTTCATTAGGGGTTAAGGTGGATGCTAATCCAGGACGATTAAATCAAACTAACTTTTTTATTAACCGTCCCGGAATCTTTTATGGTCAATGTTCAGAAATTTGTGGAGCAAATCATAGTTTTATACCTATTGTAATTGAAAGTATTTCAATTAAAAATTTTATTAATTGAATTAATAACTATTCTTCATTAGATGACTGAAAGCAAGTACTGGTCTCTTAAACCATTTTATAGTAAATTAGCAATTACTTCTAATGAAATAAAGAATTAGTTAATTTATAACATAAATATGTCAAATTTAAATTATTACTTTAGTAATATTCTTTTATCCCTCAAATAATACCAATTAATTGAATAATTTCATTCTTTTTTTTTATTTGTGTATTTATTTTATTTAATATTATAAACTATTATATTTTTAATTTAAAAATAAATAATTTAGAAAATAATAAAAAAATCACCTTAAAAAATTTTAACTGAAAATGATAAACAACTTATTTTCAATTTTTGACCCAACTACCAATTTATTTAATTTATCTATTAATTGAATTAGAACTTTTATCGGATTAATATTTATCCCTTATTCTTTTTGATTAATTCCTAATCGATTCATAGTATTATGAAATTTAATTTTAAATACTTTACATAAAGAATTTAAAACACTTTTAGGTTCCAATGGATTAAACGGATCGACTTTTATTTTTGTATCAATATTTACATTTATTTTATTTAATAATTTTTTAGGATTATTTCCTTATATTTTTACAAGTACTAGCCATTTAACTTTATCTTTATCTATTTCTCTTCCTTTATGATTAAGATTTATATTTTATGGATGAATTAATAACTCTCAACATATATTTGCTCATATAATTCCTCAAGGAACTCCTAGTGTTTTAATACCTTTCATAGTATTAATTGAAACTATTAGAAATATTATTCGACCAGGTACTTTAGCTGTTCGATTAACAGCAAATATAATTGCAGGACATTTATTAATAACATTATTAAGAGGAACTGGACCTCATATAGCCTCTTATTTTGTTATTTTTTTAGTAATTATTCAAATTTTATTAATAATTTTAGAATCAGCTGTTGCCGTTATTCAATCATACGTAATTTCTATTTTAAGAAATCTTTATGCTAGTGAAGTTAATTAATTAATTTATTACAAATGACAACACACCACAATCATCCTTATCATTTAGTAGATTATAGCCCTTGACCCTTAACAGGTGCTATTGGAGTTTTAACTTTAGTAACAGGAATAGTTAAATGATTCCATAATTTTAACATAAATTTATTAATTCTGGGATATATTATTACACTCTTAACAATATATCAATGATGGCGAGACATTTGTCGAGAAGGAACTCTTCAAGGAAAACATACAATTTTAGTATCAAAAGGACTTCGTTGAGGAATAATTTTATTTATTATTTCAGAAGTGTTTTTTTTTATTTCATTTTTTTGAGCATTTTTTCACAGAAGTTTATCCCCAAATATTGAAATTGGTATAATATGACCCCCTATAAGAATCACACCATTCAACCCATTTCAAATTCCTTTATTAAATACTATTATTTTAATTACATCAGGAATTACAGTAACTTGAGCTCATCATGCATTAATAGAAAATAACTTTACTCAAACAACTCAAGGTTTATTTATCACAGTAATATTAGGAATTTATTTTACTATTTTACAAGCATATGAATATATTGAAGCACCATTTACTATTGCTGATAGAATTTACGGATCAACATTTTTTATGGCAACAGGATTCCATGGTCTTCATGTTATAATCGGAACAATTTTTCTTCTTATTTGTTTATTACGACATATAAATAATCATTTTTCTAGTAATCACCACTTTGGATTTGAAGCTGCTGCTTGATATTGACATTTTGTAGATGTAGTATGATTATTCCTTTATATTTCTATTTATTGATGAGGAAATTAACTATTTATATAATATATTTAGTATATTTGACTTCCAATCAAAAAGTTTAATTATTATTAATATAAATAATCCTAATAATAATATCAATTTCAATCATTTTTATTATTTTATCTAATATTATAATATTTTTATCCATAATCTTGTCTAAAAAATCTTTTATTGATCGAGAAAAATCTTCCCCGTTTGAATGTGGATTTGATCCAAGATCTTCTGCTCGAATTCCTTTTTCACTTCATTTTTTTTTAATTACAGTAATTTTTTTAATTTTTGATGTTGAAATTGCTTTAATTTTCCCTATAATTTCTACTTTTACATTTGTAAACATAATTATTTGATCAAAAATTAGATATTTTTTTATATTCATTTTAATTTTAGGATTATATCATGAATGAAATCAAAACATATTAAAATGAACTAATTAAATTTATTAAATTCTTTTAATTAGGATAATAGTTTAACTCAAAACATTTGACTTGCATTCAAAAAATATTAATTTTTAATTTATCTTAAATAAAAATAAGAAGCAATTTATGCATTTAATTTCGACTTAAAAGATAGAGTTTAATTAACTCCTTATTTATTAATTGAAACCAAAATAGAGGTATATCACTGTTAATGATAAAATTGAAACTTAATTATTTCCAATTAAAGAAATAAAAAGATTAAAATCAAGCTGCTAACTTAATTTTTAGTGGTTAAATTCCATTATTATTTCTATTTATATAGTTTAATAAAACATTACATTTTCATTGTAAAAATAAAAATTTAATTTTTTTTATAAATATTTATTTAAAGATTAAAAATCTCCCTAATATCTTCAATATTATGCTCTATATATATATAAGCTATTTAAATTAAATAAATAAAATAAATAATAAAATAATTATTCATAAAACAAATCTAAATAAATAAATTTTAAAATTATTTATTTGATAAAAATAATAAAAAATAGAATATTTTTTTAAAATAAAAAATATACCTTGTCCTCTATATATTTCTCTTCAACCTATATCAACAATTTTTAATAAATTTTGACCAAAATTTAAAAAATTATAACTTACCCCATAAGTAGATAAATTAGGCATGAATCACATTAATCTTAAAAAATTTCTTAAAGTATAACTAGATAAAAATTTATTTAAAGAATAAATTTTTATATTTCTAACTAAATAACCTATTAATATACCCAATATTCTAACATAAATTACTATTATTTTTAAATTAAAAGGTAAATAAATTATATAAGGGTAACAAAAAATTATTCATCTTAAAAAAGATCCTCTTACTACTCTTATAAATAATAAAGTAAATATTCTTTTTAATATAATATAATCTTCATCATATAAATTATAAATTCTTAATAAATTAAAATCATTAATCATTAAATATATTATTAAACGAAATCTATAATATATAGTTAACCCTGTAGAAACATAATATAAAAAAAAAATAAAAATATTTAAATATCTTAAAGAAACTAATTCTAAAATTATATCCTTAGAATAAAATCCAGCTAAAAATGGAATACCACATAAAGCTATATTTGAAATATTTAAACATAAAGAAGTAAAAGGTAAATAATAACTAATCCCCCCCATATAACGAATATCTTGAATATTATTCATTATATGAATAACTACACCAGCACACATAAATAATAAAGCCTTAAATATAGCATGAGTTAATAAATGAAAAAATGCCAAATCTGGAAAACCCATACTTAAAATTCTTATTATTAAACCTAATTGTCTTAAAGTAGATAAAGCAATAATTTTTTTTAAATCAAACTCATAATTAGCTGTAATACCAGCTATAAATATAGTTAAACCCGATAATAATAATAAAATTTTTAATATAAATAAATCTAATAATAAATTATTAAATCGAATCAATAAATAAATTCCAGCTGTTACTAACGTAGAAGAATGTACTAAAGCCGAAACAGGTGTAGGAGCAGCTATAGCTGCAGGCAATCAAGATCTAAAAGGAATTTGCGCTCTTTTTGTTATAGCAGCTAAAATAATTATAATTCCAACTATTTTTATAGAAAAATCATTAGATATAAAATTTAAATAAAAAATATAATTTCATCTTCCATAATTTATTATTCAAGCAATAGAAACTAAAATACAAACATCACCAATTCGATTAGAAAGAGCTGTTAATATACCTGCATTATAAGACTTAATATTTTGATAATAAATTACTAAACAATAAGAAACTAACCCTAAACCATCTCAACCTAAAAAAATACTAATTATATTTGGACTAATAATTAATAAAATTATAGAAAATACAAATAATAAAACTAAAATAATAAAACGATTTAAATTTTTCTCAGATGACATATATCTTTTTCTATAAAAAATTACAACAGAAGAAATTAAAGAAACAAATATTATGAATAATAAAGATATTCAATCTAATAAAATTGATATAACAATTATATTCGAATTAAAAGAAATAACTTCCCACTCTAAAAAAAGAACTATATTATTATAAATAAAAAAAACTATAAACAAAAAATTTGTTATACTAAAAAAAAACAAAAAAAAAAAACTAAAGAAACAAATAAAATTCTTTTGAATAACCTAAAATGAGTATATTCATATTTTTGATACCACAAATCAATATTTTATTTAAATTATTTAAGTAAAATCAAATTATTCTATAATCAATTTTTATAATTAAAATATTTAAAGGTAATCAATGTAAAAGCAATATTAAATATTCTCGAGATACCCCTGTATAAAAACTATAAATTCCGCAATAATATTTTCCATGTTGAGTATAAGAATATAAATATAAACTATAACCAGCTCTAAAAAAAGAAATTAATATTAAAAAAATTATAGAAAATCAACATCATCTGACTAATCTATTAATTAACATAATTTCCCCTATTAAATTTAAAGAAGGAGGGGCAGCTATATTTCTAGATATTAATAAAAATCACCATAATCTCATTGAAGGTATAAAATTTATTATACCCTTATTAATAAACAATCTTCGACTATGTAAACGCTCATAATTAATATTAGCTAAACAAAACATTCCAGAAGAACATAATCCATGACCAATTATTAAAACATAAGAACCTATAAATCCTCAATAACTTATTGTTATAATACCCCCAATCACTAAACTTATATGAGCAACTGAAGAATATGCAATTAAAGATTTAATATCTACCTGACAAAAACAATTTAAACTAACATAAAAACCCCCCAATAAACTAATAATAATTCAAATAAAATTAAATTTTAAACCTACTTGTTGTAAAAAAATTATTACTCGTAATAATCCATATCCTCCTAATTTTAATATAATACCAGCTAAAATTATTGAACCTGAAACTGGAGCCTCAACATGAGCTTTAGGTAATCATAAATGAACAAAATATATAGGTATCTTAACTAAAAAGGCTATAATTATTCTAAAATAAAGTAAATAAATATTTAAATTTAAAAATTTTAAAAAATAAATTATAATATATTTTTCCCCATTAAAAATAAAAAAAATACCTAATAATAAAGGTAACGAAGCAAATAAAGTATAAAATAATAAATATAAACCTGCTTGAATTCGTTCAGGTTGATAACCTCACCCTATAATTAAAAGTAATGTAGGAATTAATCTCCCCTCAAAAAATAAATAAAATATAAATAAATTTATAACTGAAAAAGTTATATATAATATAATTAATAAAAAAATAATATTAAATAAAAAAAAATTTACATAAAATTTTACTTTAAATAAATTTTCACTAGCTATTAATATTAAACCACAAATTCAAATTCTTAATAAAATTAAACCAAAAGAAATTATATCACATCCAAATATATAACTTAAATTTCTGAAGTTATATAAACTTATTCTCAAATTTATAAAAATAAATATTATAATAAATAAAAATATTTGAACCAATCAAAATATATTTTTAAAAAAACATAAAGGAATCATAAAAATTATTATAAATAAAAATTTTATCATTATAATAAATTAAATCTTTGAAAATAATCATTTCCATGAGTACGAATTATCGACACTAAAATAGATAATCCTAAAGCCCCTTCGCAAACTGCAAAAACTAAAAATACTATTAATATATATATATTATAATTTATAAATCTTAAAATTAATAATATAAATAAAAAAATACTTAAAACTATAAACTCTAAACTTAATAAAATAATTAATAAATGCTTATGTTTAGAAACAAAAATTAAATTACCAATAATAAATATAAAAATAATAACTAATATAATATTATATATTTTCATTTGTTTGTTTTTATAGTTTAAAAAAAAACATTGGTCTTGTAAATCAAAAATAAGATTTCTCTTTAAAAACTTCAAAGAAAAAGATTTTTCTTTATCAATAATCTCCAAAATTATTATTTTTGTTAAACTATTCTTTGATATCATATTTTTATCTTTATCTATAATAACATTGTCATTATTTATATTTTTTTTAAATCATCCCTTATCAATAGGATTAATAATTTTAATTCAAACTGTTCTTATTTGTTTATTAACAGGAATACTTATTAATACTTATTGATTTTCTTATATTTTATTTTTAACTTTTTTAGGAGGATTATTAGTATTATTTATTTATGTATCAAGAATTGCCTCAAATGAATTATTTAAAAATAACTTTTTTTTCTCAAAAATAATTATTTTTAGATTTAGTTTAATTATAGTTATTAATATTTTTTTTATTTTAAAATTAAATTGAATAAATATCTTTTTTAATGATGAAATAAATAATTTTTTCAATAATAATCTATTTTTTAATAATGAAAATAAAATTAGACTTTCAAAATTATATAATAATCAAACATTTTTAATAATAATAATATTAATTGTTTATCTTTTTATTGCTCTAGTAGCAGTAGTAAAAATTACTAATATTTTTTTTGGCCCATTACGCTCATCTATATAATAATATAAAAATAACACTAATGATAAGCAATTACAAACCTTTACGAAAAACACACCCAATTTTTAAAATTATTAATGGAGCTCTTATTGATCTCCCTTCTCCTTCTAATATTTCAACATTATGAAATTTCGGATCTCTTTTAGGTTTATGTCTAATAATCCAAATCTTAACAGGTTTATTTTTAACTATATATTACACTGCTAATATTGAAATAGCTTTTTTTAGAGTAAATTATATTTGTCGAAATGTTAACTATGGATGATTGATTCGTACATTACATGCTAATGGAGCATCATTTTTTTTTATTTGTGTATATCTTCATATCGGACGAGGTATTTATTTTGAGTCATTTAACTTAAAATACACTTGAATAGTAGGTGTAATTATTTTATTTTTATTAATAGGAACAGCTTTTATAGGATATGTACTACCATGGGGACAAATATCATTTTGAGGAGCAACAGTTATTACTAATCTTCTATCTGCAATCCCATATTTAGGAAATATATTAGTAAATTGAATTTGAGGGGGATTTGCTGTTGATAATGCCACACTAACTCGATTTTACACCTTTCATTTTCTTTTACCTTTTATTTTAGCAATAATAACTATAATTCACCTATTATTCCTCCATCAAACAGGTTCTAATAATCCTTTAGGTATTAATAGAAACTTAGATAAAATTCCTTTTCACCCATTTTTCTCTTTTAAGGATTTAGTTGGATTTCTAATCATATTATTCATTTTAATTATATTAACTCTTGTTAATCCATATCTTTTAGGAGATCCTGATAATTTTATTCCTGCTAACCCATTAGTGACCCCAGTTCATATTCAACCTGAATGATATTTCTTATTTGCTTATGCAATTCTGCGATCTATTCCTAATAAATTAGGAGGAGTTATTGCCTTAGTAATATCAATTTTAATTTTAATTATTCTACCAATTACTTATAATAAAAAAATCCAAGGAATTCAATTTTATCCTATTAATCAAATCTTATTTTGATCAATAGTAACAACAGTTATTTTATTAACTTGAATTGGAGCTCGACCAGTAGAAGAACCTTATATTATTACAGGACAATTACTTACTGTAATTTACTTTTCTTATTTTATTATTAATCCATTATTAAGAAAATATTGAGATAATTTAATTTTTAACTAATTAATGAGCTTGTTAAAGCATTTGTTTTGAAAACTTAAGAAAGAACTATTTGTTCTATTAATTTAAATTTATACTAAAAAAAATATATTTTTAAATAAAAAAAATTTTTACGCCAATAAATAATATTAAAAAATTTAAAGAAATAGGTAAATATCTTTTTCAAGCTAAATATATTAATTTATCATATCGATATCGAGGTAAAGTACCTCGAACTCAAATAAAAAAAAATGAAATAAATGCCAACTTTAAATAAAAAAAAACACTTAAATCATAACCCCCTAAATATATTAAAACAAATAGTATTCTTATAAATAAAATTCTTGAATATTCAGCTAAAAAAATTAAAGCAAATCCACCACTTCTATATTCAATATTAAATCCAGATACTAATTCTCTTTCCCCCTCAGCAAAATCAAAAGGAGTACGATTAGTTTCAGCTAATCTAGAAGATAATCAACATAATGATAAAGGAATTATAGTAAATATAAATCAAATTAATGTTTGATATATATTAAATTTTAATAAATTAAAATCTATAACCATAATAATAACAGATAATATAATTAATGCTAAACTAACTTCATAAGAAATAGTTTGAGATACTGCACGTAAACCCCCTAACAATGCATAATTAGAATTTGAAGATCAACCAGCAACTATTACAGTATAAACCCCTATTCTTGTACAACAAAAAAAAAATAAAAATCCCAAACTAAAACTAATTATATTAAAATAATAAGGAATCACTATTCAAATTAATAAAGACAAAAAAAATCTAAATACTGGAGAAAAATAATAAGCAAAATAATTAGAATATAAAGGATAAGTTTGCTCCTTAGTAAATAACTTAATTGCATCACTAAATGGCTGTAAAATTCCTATAATTCCTAACTTATTAGGACCTTTACGAATTTGAATATAACCTAATACTTTACGTTCTAATAAAGTTAAAAAAGCAACACCAATTAAAACCCCTAAAACTAATATCACCACACCAATTAAAATTAAAATATAATCATTTATAATCATTTTACTACCTATATAATATAATTTATATATTTATGATTTCTAAAACCATTACACTTGTCTGCCAAAATAGTTTAATAAATATCCTAAAAAGAAATTAATAAAATTCAACTTAATAAAATTATTTTAAATATTTGATCCTTTCGTACTAAAATATTTTATTTATCTAAAGATAGAAACCAACCTGGCTCACACCGGTTTGAACTCAGATCATGTAAGATTTTAATGATCGAACAGATCAAAATTTTAAACTTTTGCATTTAAATTTTATCTTAATCCAACATCGAGGTCGCAAACTTTTTTTCTTATTTGAACTAAAAAAAAAAATTACGCTGTTATCCCTAAGGTAATTTAATCTTTTAATCATAATTTATGGATCATGTAATCATTTATTAATGTTTATATATATATATATATATATATATATATTAATTTAAAAAAAGTTATTTTTATTTTTCTATCACCCCAATAAAATATATTTATTAATTTAAATTTAATATTAATAAAAAAAAATTTATAATTATTAATATATAAAACTCTATAGGGTCTTCTCGTCTTTTAAAATTATTTTAACTTTTTAATTAAAAAATTAAATTCTATAAATAAAAATAAGACAGCTTATATCTCATCCAATCTTTCATACAAGTCACCAATTAAGAGACTAATGATTATGCTACCTTTGTACAGTCAAAATACTGCAGCCCTTTAATTTTCATCAGTGGGCAGATTAGACTTTAAATTATTTTCAAAAAGACATGTTTTTGATAAACAAGTGAATATAAATTTTTGCCGAATTCCTTATTATTAATTTTTCATTTAATTAAATTTTTACATTTTTATTTTAATTTATATACTAATTTTATCATTATAACTAAAATTATTTTATTAAATTTTATTTTTTTTATAAAAATTTAAATTTTATATTAAATTTTATTTTTATTGAAATTATTTATAAAAAATTATAATTTTTAAACAATATAAATTTTAAAATTTTCAAATATTTAATATTTTATTTATAAATATTTAAATTAAAGCTTATCCCTTAAAATATTAAAATTAAATATTTAAAAAATTTTTTAATTAATATTTTAATTAATTTATTTAAAAATTAAATTTTTTTCTAAAAAAACTAGATATATTTAAAAACGATTAACATTTCATTTCTAATTAATTATTAAAAATATTTTTGCCACAATAACTTTTTTAATTAATTAACTCTTTTAAATTCGAGAATTTTTTCTATTAAAAAATTTTATTAATAAACTCTGATACACAAGATACAATAAACTAAAATTACTTTTTATATAATTTATTTTCACTTATTTCAAATTTCTTTCACAATACTAATTTATTATAAATTAAATAATTTTTTCTTTATAAAATACTTTAACCCCATAGATATTTTATTAAAATTATTTTTATTAATAACTTATATACTAATTTCCCCCCAATTCAAATTAAATAAATAATATTATCTTTTCAATGTAAATGAAATGCTTAATCTCAAGCTCTAATTTGTTCTTTCTAGGAACACTTTCCAGTACCCCTACTTTGTTACGACTTATTTCAATTTATTAATGAAAGCGACGGGCAATATGTACATATTTTAATTTTTAATCATTTTATTAAATTAAATAAAATTACATTTAAGTCCACTTTTAAATTAATTTTTCAATTAATCATCCATATAAATAAATTTATTGTAATCCATTATATTCTTAATTATAATCTGCATCTTGATCTGATTTAATTTTTATTTAAAATTTTAAAATATTAAATTTATTTAAAAATATTTTTTTAACAACGATATACAAAATTTTTAATTAAGTAAAATTATTCGTGGATTATCGATTAATAAACAGATTCCCCTAAATGAACTAAAATACCGCCAAATTATTTAAGTTTCAATAAATAATTATTTACTATTTTAGTAATTTATTTAAATTTTTAATAATAGGGTATCTAATCCTAGTTTATAATAAAATTTATTAAATCATATTTTAATTTTAAATTTTTAATTAAATTAAAATTTCACCTAATAATTTAATATTTTAATTAATTTTAAATTATTAATTAATAACTAATAAAATTTAATTTAACTTTTGTATAACCGCAACTGCTGGCACAAAATTTGTTATTAATTTTTATATTACTAAATCTTAATTTCTTAAATTTTTAATGTTAATTACTACTTAAAAAATTAATTATTATTAAAATAATTAAAATTATATACTAAAATTTATATGTAAAATAAATTTAAAAAAAAATTTTCAAAATCATAAAAATTTTATTTATATACACATTTTTTCGCATAGATTTTTTTTTTTTTTTTTTTATATATATTATTTAATAATAATATTATTATTAAATATTTAATTATAATATTATTATTAAATATTTAATAATAATAATAATATTAAATATTTAATAATCTTTTTATTTTTCCTAATTAACATTCATATTGAAAATTACATTGGCTATTTAAATTTTTAAAATTTAATATGGATTATTAAATTTTAGATATTTATACTCTTAGTAATATTTATAATTTAATATTATTATTATTATTAAATATTTATTATTATTATTAAATATTTAATAAATTACTCAATAGAACCACCCAAAACCATTCTTTATAATTTTTTATTAAATAAATAA